TGGTTTTTAAATATTAAATTAGACTAAATTTGTAAGCTATAAATTTCGATAAATTATTTTTTATTATTATTATAATTTTTAATTATATTATTATTTTAGGTACGTACTTTTTTAATTATTGAATAAACTAGAAAGTAAATTTTAACTAATTTTATTTTTAAAATTAATTAGTTATTTTATTTATTTTATTAACAATAATAATTATTAGGGGTAATTATTAGGTTTTATATTATTATTATTTTTTATTTAATTTAGGGGGTTAAATAAAAAATAGTCTTAATAGTTAGAGGTTACTGATTTTTTGGGAGGAAATACTAAAAGTTATTACTTATGTATATAAAATATTATGGTTTTTAAATATTAAATTAGACTAAATTTGTAAGCTATAAATTTCGATAAATTATTTTTTATTATTATTATAATTTTTAATTATATTATTATTTTAGGTACGTACTTTTTTAATTATTGAATAAAGTTTTATTTTGGCTTAGTAATTTATTATTTATTTATTTTATATGTAAGTTTTTGTGTGAATTTTTATTTATTTTAATAATAAATAAATTATTTTAAATTGCAGTAATTAGTATTAAATCTTAAAGAAATTTAGATTTAGTAATATAATAAGTATTGACTAAATTTATGCCAGCAGTCGCGGTTATATAAATAATATAAGTAAATTTTGTTAATAAAAGTTAAATTATTATTTTGTAAACTAAATTTAATATTGTTAGGTAAAATTTTAATATTATATATGTTTATTTATATTTAATTGATTCTTGTAAATTTTTTTGTAAGACTAGGATTAGATACCCTATTATTAAAAATTTAATTAGAAATATTGAAGTAGTATTAGTTAAGATCTTGAAATTTAAAAAATTTGGCGGTATTTTAGTCTATTCAGAGGAACCTGTTTTGTAATCGATAGTCCACGATGTACCTTACTTAAATTTGTTTTTATAGTTTATATATCGTCGTTTATAGAATATTTTATAAAAAAAATAATTTTCTTAATTTTTTATTTAAAAATATATCAGATCAAGATGTAGCTTATGTTTAAGTTTATAATGGGTTACAATTTTAATATTAGTGGATATGAATTTTTAATTTATTTATTGAAATTGGATTTGATAGTAAATTTATAAAGATTAATAACTTGATTATAGCACTAAAATATGTACATATCGCCCGTCGCTCTTATTATTTTTAAAGTAAGATAAGTCGTAACATAGTAGATGTACTGGAAAGTGTATCTAGAATGACAATTTGAAGCTTATTTAGTAAAGTATTTCATTTACATTGAAAAGATTTTTGTGCAAATCAATATAAATTGATTAATATTTATTTATTAATTTTATTATTTATTTTTTTATATTATTAAAAATAATTTTATAGTTTATTGTTTTAGTATGATTTATAGAAATAATAATGATAATAATAGTTTATTAGTATTGTATAAGAAAATTGAAATATAAATAATAATTTTTATTTTTAAAGAATATTTTATTTGTAGTACCTTGTGTATCAGGGTTTATTAATTAATTATTATTTAATATAATTTTCTCGATTTTAAAAGATTTAATAGATTATAAAATATAATGTTGCAGAATTATTTTGAATAATCTATTAGAAATGAAATGTTATTCGTTTTTAAAGGTATCTAGTTTTTTAAGAAATGAATTTAATTCAGAATTATAGTATTTATTATTTTATTTGGTTAATTTAATATTTTTATAATTTAATATTCTATGGGATAAGCTGTAGAATAAATATTTACAAATTATTTAATATTTAATTTATGTATGCTTAAGATTAGCAATTGTTTGTAAGTATGTTATAATTTAATTTTTTATTATTTATTATTTATTAAATTTTAATTATTTATTAAAATATTTATTTTAATTTTAAAAATAAATAAATAATGGTAAAATTAGTATATATTTTTGTAAAAATGAATTTATATGTTAGGTTTGATTAAATAATTCGGCAAAATTATAGTATTCGCCTGTTTAACAAAAACATGTCTTTTAGAATTTAATTTAAAGTCTGACCTGCCCACTGATTTATTAAATGGCCGCAGTATATTAACTGTGCAAAGGTAGCATAATAATTAGTCTTTTAATTGAAGGCTGGAATGAATGGTTGGACGAAATATTAACTGTTTCATTTAAATTTTTTATAGAATTTTATTTTTTAGTTAAAAAGCTAAAATAATTTTGATAGACGAGAAGACCCTATAAATCTTTATATAATATTTTATTTTGATAATTTAGGTTTATTATATCATTATTTTTTATTATATTTTGTTGGGGAGACATTAAAATTTAATAAACTTTTAATTAATTTTACATTAATTTATGAATAATTGATCCGTTATTAGCGATTAATAAATTAAGTTACTTTAGGGATAACAGCGTAATTTTTTTGGAAAGTTCTTATTAATAAAAAAGATTGCGACCTCGATGTTGGATTAAGATATAATACTAGGTGCAGTAGCTTAGTTTTTAAGTCTGTTCGACTTTTAATTTCTTACATGATCTGAGTTCAAACCGGTGTAAGCCAGGTTGGTTTCTATCTTTAAATATATAAAATATTATAGTACGAAAGGATTTAATATTTGGTTTATAACTTTTATTAAGAAATTTATTAATTATATTATTTTGGCAGATTAGTGCAATAAATTTAGAATTTATTTATGTAATTTTATTACAAATAATACTTGTTTGAGTTAATTATGTCATTAGTTACTAGATTATTATTAATTGTTTGTGTTTTATTGAGAGTTGCTTTTTTGACTTTATTGGAACGTAAGGTGTTAGGCTATATTCAAATTCGTAAGGGTCCTAATGTTGTTGGAATATTTGGATTAATTCAGCCATTTAGTGATGCTATTAAATTATTTACTAAGGAGCAGACTTATCCTATATTATCTAATTATATTTCTTATTATTTTTCTCCTATTATTTCTTTATTTTTATCTTTATTAGTTTGGATATGTTTACCTATAGTTGTTAAGTTATTTTCTTTTAATTTAGGAGTTTTATTTTTTTTAAGTTGTACTAGTTTAGGGGTATATTCAGTTATAGTTGCTGGTTGATCTTCTAATTCTAATTATGCATTATTAGGAGGGTTACGTGCAGTAGCTCAGACTATTTCTTATGAAGTTAGTTTGGCTTTGGTATTTTTAAGTTTTATTTTTTTAATTGGTAGTTATAATTTAATTGATTTTATATTTTATCAAGTTTATGTTTGATTTTTATTTATTTTATTTCCTATATTTTTAGTTTGATTTAGTATTTGTTTAGCTGAAACTAATCGTACTCCTTTTGATTTTGCTGAAGGAGAGTCTGAATTAGTTTCTGGATTTAATGTTGAATATAGAAGAGGAGGATTTGCATTAATTTTTTTAGCTGAGTATTCTAGAATTTTATTTATAAGAATATTATTTGTTTTAATTTTTATAGGTGGTGATGTATTTAGTTTAATGTTTTATTTTAAGTTATGTTTTATTTCTTTTTTATTTTTGTGAGTTCGAGGAACTTTACCTCGGTTTCGTTATGATAAATTAATATATATAGCTTGAAAGTGTTTTTTGCCTTTTTCTTTAAATTATCTTTTGTTATTTATTGGGTTAAAGATATTATTTATATTTTTATTATTATAGTTAACTTAATTTAGTAAAGTTAATAGAATAATTATTATCTATCTTATATTTTCAAAATATATGCTTATTTCAAGCTCATTAACTAATTTAATATATTATCTCATATTTTTGAAATTATTGGGTTTAATAAGTAATATATAAAGTAAATTACTGTTAATATTTGTCCTATTAGAATATATGGTTCTTCTACAGGTCGAGCTCCAATTCATGTTAATAGAATTACTGATGTAACTATTATTCAAAAGAATAATTTATTTAATGGATAAAATTGTATTCCTCGGAATTTTCTTGTATGGTAGAAAGGTAAAATTATTAAAATTGCAATTGATATAATTAAAGCAATTACACCTCCTAGTTTGTTAGGAATTGATCGTAAAATTGCATATGCAAATAAAAAGTATCATTCTGGTTGGATATGAACTGGAGTAACTAGTGGGTTTGCTATAATGAAATTATCAGGATCTCCAAGTATATATGGATTAATTAGGGTTAATATAATTAATAAAAATAGTATAATTAGAAATCCTACAATATCTTTAAATGTAAAATATGGGTGGAATGGAATTTTATCAATATTAGAATTTAGTCCTATGGGATTATTAGAACCTGTTTGATGTAAAAATAATAAATGAATTATTACTATTGCTAATACAATAAATGGTAAAATAAAATGGAATGTAAAGAATCGAGTTAATGTAGCATTATCAACTGCAAATCCTCCTCAGATTCATTGTACAAGGTCTGTACCTAGGTAAGGTACAGCTGATAATAAATTTGTAATTACGGTTGCTCCTCAGAATGATATTTGTCCTCATGGTAATACATATCCTATAAATGCTGTTGCTATTAATAGGAAAAGAATAATTACTCCTACTAATCATGTTGGTTTAAACAAGTAAGAATTATAATATATTCCTCGTCCAATATGTAGATATACACAAATAAAGAAAAATGAAGCACCGTTGGCGTGTATTGTACGAAGTAGTCATCCATAATTTACATCTCGGCAAATATGATTTACTCTATTAAAGGCTAATGAAATATCTGCTGTGTAATGTATAGCTAAGAATAATCCTGTTAAAATTTGGATAATTAAGCATAAACCTAATAATGAACCGAAATTTCATCATGTAGAAATATTACTAGGTGCTGGTAGATCTACTAGTGCATTGTTTGCAATTTTAAATAAAGGATGTTTAAGTCGAATAGGTTTATTCATTAGTTAATATATTATTCGTAGGGGTCCATAAAATATTTTTGTAATTTTTACTACTACGATTAATGTAATAAGTAGATAATTAATTAATATAATAGTAATTATATTTGTTGGATAATTATATAATTTATTTAATTCAATAGTTGATTCATTTAAGTATGATATATAGTTGTTTAATTGTATATTTTCATTATTATAGAATAATATATTTATTAAGTTTTTGTCGTTAAGGTAAAATATAATTATTAATCTAATAATTAATAATGATAATATAATTGTTGACTTAATTGATAATGAAAATATTTCATTTGATGCTAGGGAAGTAACATAAATAAATAATACTAATATACCTCCTAGAAAAATTAAAAATAAAATATATGAAAATCAGAATGTTTTTGTTCTTAATCCGGTAATTAAAGATACTAATACAGTTTGTACTAGTAGAGTTAATCCTATAGCTAGTGGATGATTTATTTGTATAAATATAAATCTAGTACATAAGGTTAGTGAATATAAGAGATTTATTATAATTTCAAAAGGTAGTTTAATAAAAATTTTAATTTTGGAGATTAATGATAAAGGTAAATCTTTTCTTTTGAAGTTTTAAAAGAAATTTCTTAATTTTGATTTACAAGACCAATGTTTTTATTTAAACTATTAAAACTAATGTTTATTAATGTACATATAATTGTTGTTTCAGTATTAGTGATAATGGGATTATTTGTTTTTGTTTCTTCTTATAAACATTTATTGTCTATATTGTTAAGATTAGAATATATTGTTTTAAGTTTATTTATATTATTATTTATATTTTTAAATATAAATAGATTTCAGGAATTTTTTAGTATAATATTTTTAACTTTTAGTGTTTGTGAAGGTGCTTTAGGTTTATCTATTTTAGTATCTATAATTCGTACTCATGGGAATGATTATTTTCAATCTTTTAGTATTTTACAATGTTAAAATTTATTTTATTTATTTTATTTTTATTTCCTCTTTGTTTTATATCTAATATATTTTGAACGGTTCAGAATATATTATTTATATTATGTTTTTTTATAATTATTTCAAATATTTATGGAAATTTTTTTATAAATATATCTTATTTTTTGGGATGTGATATATTGTCTTATGGGTTAGTTTTATTAAGAATTTGAATTTGTGCACTTATGCTTATAGCTAGAGAATCAATTAAAAAGTATAATAATTATATTAATTTATTTTTAATTAATTTATTAGCATTATTAATTTTATTAATATTGTCTTTTTTAAGTAATGATTTATTTTTATTTTATTTATTTTTTGAGGGAAGTTTAATTCCTACTTTATTTTTAATTTTAGGTTGAGGTTATCAACCTGAACGGTTACAGGCTGGTATGTATTTGTTATTTTATACTTTATTTGTTTCTTTACCAATATTAATTGGTATTTTTTATTTATATTATTTTGTGAATAGAATAAATTTTTATTTAATAATAAATTATATATTTGATTATTCTATTTTATATATAGTATTAATTGGTGCTTTTTTAGTAAAAATACCAATATTTTTAGTTCATTTATGATTACCTAAGGCTCATGTTGAAGCTCCTGTTGCTGGTTCAATAATTTTAGCTGGAATTATATTAAAGCTTGGTGGTTATGGTTTAATGCGAGTTTTAGTATTTTTACAGAGTGTAGGTGTAAAATTTAATTATATTTTAATTAGAATTAGATTAGTTGGAGGGGTATTAATTAGTTTAGTATGTCTTCGTCAAACAGATTTAAAATCTTTAATTGCTTATTCTTCAGTAGCTCATATGGGTATAGTGATTGGTGGGTTAATAACTATAACTTATTGGGGATTATGTGGTTCTTATAGATTAATAATTGCTCATGGATTATGTTCTTCTGGATTATTTTGTTTAGCTAATATTACTTATGAACGTTTAGGTAGTCGTAGATTATTAATTAATAAGGGTTTATTAAATTTTATACCTTCTATAAGTTTATTTTGGTTTTTATTAAGATCTGCTAATATAGCTGCTCCTCCTACTTTAAATTTATTAGGTGAAATTTCTTTATTAAATAGAGTAATTATATGATCTTGATTAAGTATATTAATATTAATATTTTTATCTTTTTTTAGAGCTGCTTATACTTTATATATATTTGCTTATAGACAACATGGTAAAGTATTTTCTGGATGTTATAGTTTTAGATCGGGTAAAATTCGTGAATATTTATTATTAATATTGCATTGGTTTCCTTTAAATTTATTAATTTTAAAAAGTGAAATGTGTATATTGTGACTTTAATTTAAATAGTTTATAAAAATATTGATTTGTGGTGTCAAAGATATGAGATTTCATTTTAAATTATTAAATATATTTCTTTATGTCTTATTAATTTTTATATATTAATTTTTTTTAGAATTAGTTTATTTAATTTTAGTTTGTATTTTTTATTAAATGAATTAGTTTATTTTTTTGAGTGGGAGGTTATTTCTTTATATAGAACTGTAATTGTAATAACTTTTTTATTTGATTGAATAAGTTTAATATTTATATCATTTGTTTTATTTATTGCTTCATTAGTTATTTATTATAGAAGTGAATATATGTATGGTGATATAAATATTAATCGTTTTATTTTATTGGTTTTTATGTTTGTTTTGTCTATGATGTTATTAATCATTAGACCTAATTTAATTAGAATTTTATTAGGTTGGGATGGATTGGGATTAGTTTCTTATTGTTTAGTTATTTATTTTAATAATGTTAAATCTTATAATGCTGGGATATTAACAGTTTTATCTAATCGTATTGGTGATGTTGCTATTTTATTGGCTATTGCTTGAATATTAAATTATGGTAGATGAAATTATATTTTTTATTTAGAATTTAATTCTTCAATATTTGAAATAAAATTAATTGGAGGATTAATTATATTAGCAGCTATAACTAAAAGTGCTCAAATTCCTTTTTCTTCTTGATTACCTGCTGCTATAGCTGCTCCTACTCCTGTATCTGCTTTGGTTCATTCATCTACTTTGGTAACTGCTGGTGTTTATTTATTGATTCGTTTTAATATCTTGTTTAATGATTCATTTTTGGGTAATTTTTTATTATTGATTTCTGGATTGACTATATTTATAGCTGGGTTAGGGGCTAATTATGAATTTGATTTAAAAAAAATTATTGCTTTATCTACATTAAGTCAATTAGGATTAATAATGAGAATTTTATCTATAGGATTTTATAAGTTAGCTTTTTTTCATTTATTAACTCATGCTTTATTTAAGGCTTTATTATTTATGTGTGCTGGTTCAATTATTCATAATATAGGTAATAGACAGGATATTCGTTGTATAGGTTCATTAAGAATTTATATACCAATTACTTCTAGATGTTTTAATGTAGCTAATTTAGCTTTGTGTGGTATGCCTTTTTTAGCTGGGTTTTATTCAAAGGATTTGATTTTGGAAGTTGTAATATTAAGTTATGTAAATTTATTTTCTTTTTTTCTTTATTTTATTTCTACAGGTTTAACTGTATGTTATTCTTTACGACTTGTATATTATACAATGACGGGAGATATAAATTGTTCATCATTAAATATATTAAATGATGAGGGTTGAGTAATATTAAAGGGTATGATAGGTTTATTATTTATAAGAATTATTGGAGGTAGTATATTAAATTGATTAATATTTATAACTCCTGTAATAATTTGTTTACCTATACATTATAAGATGTTAACTATTGTTGTATGTTTAATTGGAGGAATTTTAGGTTATTATATTTCTTTATTTTCTTTATATAGTATTAATAAGTCAATGAAATTTTATTTATTGAGTTATTTTATAGGTTCAATATGATTTATACCTTATATTAGAACTTATGGAATTATAAAAAGATCTTTTATATTAGGATTTAATTATATTAAATTATTTGATCAGGGTTGATCTGAATTTATTGGGAGACAAAATTTATATAGTAATTTAGTTTTATATTCAAAGAATAATAATGTATTACAAAATAATAATATAAAAATTTATTTGTTAACTTTTGTTCTTTGAGTAATAATTTGTTTAATTTTATTCTTATTTTTACATTAATTATTTAAATAGCTTATATAGAGTATAACATTGAAGCTGTTAGGGAGATAAATTATCTTTAAATATTGTAATCTAAATAATTATGTTGAGTAATTTATAAAAATAATATATTTTAATTTTACAGTGAAAATGTAAGGTTTTATTTAAACTATATAAATAGAAGTATAAATGGAATTTAACCATTATATATAAAAGTTAGCAGCTTTTTATAGAACATCATACTTCTTTAATTGGAAATATATTTCATTTTTATCATTAACAGTGATAGGCCTCTATTTTGGCTTCAATTAAAGAATAAGGGTAATTTACCTAGTATTAGGTCGAAACTAATTGCAATATATCGCTTCATATTCTTTAATTTAAGGTAAATTAAATTATTAATATTTATTGAATGCAAATCAATTGTTTTATTTAAACTATAACCCTAGTTTGATCAATTTAGTATTCCTTGATTTCATTCATGATAAAGTCCAATAATCAGAATTATTATGAAAATGATTGAAGTTATTATTCATATTATTATATTAGAAAAATTTATAATTATAATTATAGGTAGAAGTAAAGCAATTTCTACATCAAAAATTAAAAAAATAATGGTAATTAAAAAGAATCGTAGAGAGAACGGTATACGGGATGATGATATTGGGTCAAATCCACATTCGAAAGGGGAGCTTTTTTCTCGATCAATTAATGATTTTTTTGATAAAATAGATGCAATAAATATTACAACTATTGAAACAATTATAATAATTATTGTAATAGATAGAATTGAAAAAATTATTTATACTATTATTATAGACCTTATGATTGGAAGTCAAATATACTTTTATACTATATAAATAATTATTTATCCTCCTCATCAGTAAATTGAAATATATAGGAATAGTCATACAATATCAACAAAATGTCAGTATCAAGCGGCTGCTTCAAAACCAAAATGATGGTTTATTGAAAAATGATTATTTAAATGACGAAGAAGGCAAGTTAGTAGGAATGTTGTTCCAATTAATACATGAATTCCATGGAATCCAGTAGCTATAAAAAATGTTGAACCATAAACTGAGTCAGCAATTGTAAAAGGTGCTTCAATGTATTCATATAATTGAAGTATTGAGAAGTAAATTCCTAATAGTACAGTAAAAAATAATCCTTGAGTAGTTTGTGAATAGTTATTTTCTATTAATCTATGATGGGCTCATGTTACTGTTACTCCTGAAGCTAGTAAAATAGCTGTATTTAATAATGGAATTGTAAAAGGATTGAATGATTCAATTCCATTAGGAGGTCAGGTTGCTCCTAGTTCAATTGATGGAGATAAACTTCTATGAAAGAAAGCTCAAAAGAATGATACAAAGAAAAATACTTCTGAAATAATAAATAAAATTATTCCTCATTGAAGACCTTTGGTAACTATTTGGGTATGTAGTCCTTGGTATGTACCTTCTCGAGAAACATCTCGTCATCATTGATATATAGTTAATAATGTAATTATATTACCTAATAAAAATAGAGAATTATCATATATGTGAAATCATTTTACTATTCCTGTTACAGTAGTTATAGCTCCAATTGCTCCAGTAAGAGGTCATGGTCTGTAATCTACTAAATGGAATGGATGGTTTGAGTGTGTTGACATTAGTTTACTTCTCTAGAATATAATGTTCTTAATACTGCAAATACATATGATTGAATAATTGATACTGCTGATTCTAGTACTAAAAGAGCAATTTGTGCTACTAATAGTAAAGAAATTATGATATCTGATATTGATGATCCTGTATTTCCTATTAAAGTTATTAGTAAATGTCCAGCAATTATATTAGCTGTTAATCGTACAGCTAGAGTTCCTGGTCGGATGATATTACTAATAGTTTCAATACATACTATAAAAGGTATTAGTACACTTGGAGTACCTTGAGGGACTAGGTGAGCAAATATATGTTGTATATGATTAATTCATCCGTAAATTATAAATGATAATCATAGAGGTAGTGCTAAAGTTAAAGTTAATGTTAAGTGACTAGTTCTTGTAAAAATATATGGGAATAATCCTATAAAATTATTAAATAAAATTATTGAAAATAATGAAATGAAAATGAATGTTCTTCCGTTATGTCCTGTAGGTCCTAGTAAAACTTTGAATTCTTTATGTAAGGTATTTAAAATATTAATTCATATAATATTATATCGAGAAGGAATTAGTCAATAAATTGATGGAATTATTAATAATCCTAAGAATGTTCTTATTCAGTTAATTGATATATTAAAGATACTAGTTGAAGGGTCAAATACTGAGAATAGGTTAGTTATCATTTTCAATTTATTGAATTTTGGGTTTTTGATATTTGAGTTTTTGATTTAATTAAAATTGGTATAAAATTATAATAGTTAAAGATATTAAATATTATAAATCTAATTGAAAAGATAATGAATAGGCTTAATCAACTAATTGGTGCTATTTGAGGGATTAAAAAATATTAAATATTAATATTTTTAGTTTGACATACTAATGTTTTATTTAAACTAATTTTTTATTAGAAGTAAGTGCTAATTTACTATAAATTGGTTTAAGAGACCATTACTTGCTTCAGTCATCTAATAAGTATTTATAAATTTTTAGTAATTCATTTAATAAATGAGTTAGTATTAATTCTTTCAATTACAATTGGTATAAAACTATGGTTTGCTCCACAAATTTCTGAACATTGTCCGTAAAATAAGCCAGGTCGATTTAATATAAAATTTGATTGATTTAATCGACCAGGTGTTCCATCAATTTTTACTCCTAGTGAAGGGATAGTTCATGAATGAATTACGTCTGCTGCAGTTACAAGGATTCGGATTTGTGAATTAATTGGTAGAACAATTCGGTTATCTACATCAAGTAATCGAAATATATCAGGAGTTATTTCATTAGATTGAATTATATAAGAGTCAAATTCAAGGTTTGTAAAATCTGAATATTCATAACTTCAATATCATTGGTGTCCAATTGATTTTAAAGTAATAGTAGGTTCATTAATTTCATCTATTAAGTATAGAAGTCGGAGGGAAGGGAATGCAATAAATAGTAGAATAATTGCAGGTAGGATTGTTCAAATTATTTCAATTGTTTGTCCATGTAATAAATAACGGTTAGTATATTTATTATAAAATAATATTATTATTAAATATCCAACTATAATTGTAATTATTAATAGAATTAATAAAGTGTGATCATGAAAAAAAATTAATTGTTCTATTAATGGAGAAGATCTATCTTGTATTTCTAGATTTATTCATGTTGCCATTATTCTAATAAAAGTGAATACTTTATATAAAGGGCTTAAATCTTTTGCACTAATCTGCCATATTAGAAATTAGATAGTATTGGAAGTTCAGAATAACTATGTTCTGCTGGTGGAATATTTTGGTATCATTCAATTGAACTATTTAATTGTATAGTAAATAATACTTGTCGTTTAGTAATTATACTTTCTCAAATAATATATAAGAAATATAAAATACCTAATAGTGAAATTGTTGAACCGATTGTTGAAATTACATTTCATGTTGTGTATGCATCTGGATAATCAGAATAACGACGAGGTATACCTGCGAGACCTAGGAAATGTTGAGGGAAAAATGTAATATTTACTCCAATGAATATAATTGTAAATTGGTTAAGTAATAACTTTGAATTTAATGTTAATCCAGTAAATAAAGGATATCAATGAATAAATCCTGCTATAATAGCAAATACAGCTCCTATAGATAAAACATAGTGGAAATGAGCAACTACATAATAGGTATCATGTAAAGAAATATCAATTGATGAATTGGCTAGAACTACTCCCGTTAATCCTCCTACAGTAAATAAGAATACAAATCCTAATCTTCATATTAGAGAAGGGGAGTAAGATAATTGTGAACCGTGTAATGTTGCTATTCATCTAAAAATTTTAATACCTGTGGGTACAGCAATAATTATAGTTGCTGATGTAAAGTAGGCTCGTGTATCTACATCTATTCCTACAGTAAATATATGGTGAGCTCAAACAATAAATCCAAGTAACCCAATTGCTAGTATAGCATAAATTATTCCTAAAGCTCCGAATGTTTCCTTTTTTCCACATTCTTGTCTAATAATATGTGAAATTATACCAAATCCAGGTAAAATTAAAATGTATACTTCTGGGTGTCCAAAGAATCAAAATAAATGTTGATATAAGATTGGATCTCCACCTCCAGCTGGGTCAAAGAATGAGGTATTAAAGTTTCGGTCTGTTAATAGTATAGTAATAGCTCCGGCTAATACTGGTAAAGATAAAAGTAATAAAAGTGCTGTAATTACTACTGCTCAAACAAATAAAGGTATTCGGTCAAATGAAATTCCTCTTGAACGTATATTAATTACTGTAGTAATAAAATTTACTGCTCCTAAAATAGAAGAAATTCCAGCTAAATGAAGAGAAAAAATAGCTAAATCTACAGATGTACCACCGTGTGCAATATTAGACGATAGGGGTGGGTAAACTGTTCAACCTGTTCCAGCTCCATTATCAACTATACTTCTTAGTAAAAGTAGGGTTAATGATGGAGGTAATATTCAAAATCTTATATTATTTATACGTGGAAATGCTATATCGGGAGCTCCTAATATTAGGGGTACTAGTCAATTCCCAAAGCCTCCAATTATAATTGGTATAACTATAAAGAAAATTATTACAAAAGCGTGAGCTGTTACAATAACATTATAAATTTGGTCGTCTCCAATTAAAGATCCTGGATGTCCAAGTTCTGCTCGAATTAAGATTCTTAAGGATGTTCCTACTATTCCTGCTCATGCACCGAATATGAAGTATAATGTTCCAATATCTTTGTGATTTGTTGAAAATAATCATTGTTGCAATTTGGATTAAATGGCTGAATTTTAGGCGGTAGACTGTAAATCTATTTATAAGAATATTTCTTTTTAATCATCAGTCTTGTAGTCAATAATGACGTTAAATTGCAAATTTAAAGGAGTAATAGTTACTAAGGCTTAAAAGATAATCTTATATTTATAACTTTGAAGGCTATTAGTTTTTTTAACTTAAAGCCTTAAAGTATAAAGTATAATATTCTAATTATAAATAAACCTAAAATTGATATTAACGAAGTGGTTATTAATAAATGAAATGAATGATTAATATTTATGTTTGTATAAATATTAATTTCATAATAGTTTATTATAAATGATGAATAACATAAACGTAAATAATAGAATAATATAATTAATGTAGTTATTATTATAAATGTAATAATAAAGTATTGTGCTATATCTGTTAATTGTTGAATTACTATTCATTTTGGAATAAATCCTAAAAATGGAGGTAATCCTCCTAAAGATAATAGATTTATAAATATTATAAATTTTAGGTTCTTTGAATTAAAGAATTGTGTAAAAATTTGATTAATATGGAATAATTTATATATATGAAATATTAATACAACATTTATTGATAAAATTGTATAAAAGCAAAAATAAATTATTCATAATCTTTCATTTGATATTATTGCTATTAATATTCATCCAAGGTGTCCAATTGATGAATAAGCTATTAATTTTCGTAATGAAGTTTGATTTAAGCCTCCAATTGCTCCAATTGAAGTTGATAATAATATACAAATAATTAATAGGGGTTTAATTAAAATATATGAAATTATCATTAAAGGAGCAATTTTTTGTCACGTTATTAAAATTAATCCATTAATTCAAGATAAACCTTCCATTACATTAGGGAATCATCAATGTAGGGGGGCGGTTCCTCTTTTTATAAGTAATGATCTTAATATAATTATATCTGTATAATTTATTTCATAAATTATAAATATATAATTATATTTTATTATTCTTAAGATTATTCCAAAGATTAGGATTGATGATGCTAAAGCTTGGGTTAGAAAATACTTTAAGGATGATTCGGTAGATATTAAATTATTGTTTTCTCTTATTAGGGGGATAAAAGCTAACAAATTAATCTCAAGACCTATTCATGCACTTAGTCAAGAATTTGAAGAAATTGTAATTAAAGATCCTAATATTATAATTACAATAAATATAATTTTTGAATAATTTATAATTAAAAAGAAAAGGATTATAACCTTTATATATGGGGTATGAACCCATTAGCTTAATTAGCTTATCTTTTTAATAATTATATATTTTAGTGTATGAAGCACAAAAATTTTTGATATTTTTAGTAATAGTTTGATTCTATTAAATATAATGAATGTAATAATTTACATGATTAACTCTATCAAAGTTATCCTTTTTATCAGGCAATTCATTAAATATTCTTATAAAATTACGTTTAATTTTTATAAAGTGAAAGTATTTATAACTGTATCAATAATGGATATTTTCCAACTCACTGAAAACTAGCAAAAGTTTTCCCTATTCAAAAAATAGGAAACCCCATGCACCCCTCAGACTTCAGACCTATCTCCCTCATATCGGTGCTAGGAAAGAAACTTGAATACATCCTTAAGTATGCAATT